ATTAAGAACTTTTCATACCGGTGGAGTATTCACGGGTGGTACTGCCGAACATGTACGAGCTCCTTCTAATGGAAAAATAAAATTTGATGAGGATTTGGTTCATCCCACACGTACCCGTCATGGGCATCCTGCTTTTCTATGTTTTATAGACTTGTATGTAACTATTGAGAGTCGAGATATTCTACATAATGTGAATATTCCAACAAAAAGTTTGATTTTAGTTCAAAATGATCAATATGTAGAATCAGAACAAGTGATTGCCGAGATTCGTACCGGAACGTCCACTTTTCATTTTAAAGAGAGAGTTCAAAAACATATTTATTCTGAGTCAGAAGGAGAAATGCACTGGAGTACTGATGGCTATCATGCGACCGAATATCCATATAGTAATGTTCATTTATTACCAAAAACAAGTCATTTATGGATATTAGCAGGAGGTCTATGCAGATCCAATATAGTGTCTTTTTCACTCCACAAGGATCAAGATCAAATGAATGCTAATTCTTTTTCTCTCGAAGAAAGATATATTTTTGATCTCTCACTGACTAATGATCAAGTAAGACATAAATTGTTGGATACTTTTGGTAAAAAATATAGGGAAATTTTTGATTATTCAAAACCTTATCGAATTATATCCAAGGGTCATTGTAATCTCATAGAGCCTTCTACTTATATTCGTCAAGAGAATTCCTTGGCGAAAAAGCGAAGAAATAGATTCGTGATTCCTTTACAATATGATCAAGAACAAGAAAAGAAACTAATACCCTGTTTTGGTATTTCGATTCAAATACCTATAAATGGTATTTTACGTAGAAATAGTATTATTGCTTATTTTGATGATCCGCGATACAGAAGAAGCAGTTCGGGAATTACTAAATATGGGATTGTCGAAGTAGATTCAATCGTAAAAAAAGAGGATTTGATTGAGTATCGAGGAGCAAAAGAATTTAGTCCGAAATACCAAATGCAAATGAAAGTAGATCGATTTTTTTTCATTCCCGAGGAAGTGCATATTTTACCCGGATCTTCGCCCATAATGGTCCGGAACAATAGTATCATTGGAGTAGATACACGACTTGCTTTAAATATAAATACAAGAAGTCGAATAGGTGGATTAGTCCGAGTGGAGAGAAAAAAAAAAAGTATGGAACTGAAAATATTTTCTGGAGATATTCATTTTTCTGGAGAGGTGGATAAAATATCTAGGCACAGTGGCATTTTGATACCACCAGGAATGGAAAAAAAAAATTCTAAAGGATCAAAAAAATTGAAAAATTGGATCTATGTCCAACGGATTACACCTACCAAAAAAAAATATTTTGTTTTGGTTCGGCCCGTAGTCACATATGAAATAGCTGATGGGATAAATTTAGCAACACTTTTCTCTCAGGATCTCTTGCAAGAAAAGGATAATGTCCAACTTCGAATTGTCAATTATATACTTTATGGAAATGGCAAGTCAATTCGAGGAATTTCTCACACAAGTATTCAATTAGTTCGGGCTTGCTTAGTATTAACTTGGGACCAAGAAAAAAAGAGTTCTATAGAAGAAGAGGTTCATGCTTCTTTTGTTGAAATAAGGGCAAATGATCTGCTTCGTGATTTCATCCGAATTGAGTTAGTAAAGTCCACTATTTCGTATACCGAAAAAAGGTATGATACGGCAGGTTCAGGATTTATTTCCAATAATGAATTAGATCGTACCCATAGAAATCCTTTTGATTCCAAGGCGAAGATTCAATTATTTCCCCAACATAAGGGAACTCTTGGTACGTTGTTGAATCGAAATAAGGAATGCCAATCTTTCATAATTTTGTCATCATCCAATTGTTCTCAAATTGGCCCCTTCAATACTTCGAGATATAATAATACGACAAAAGAATCGGATCCCATGACTCCAATTAGGTATTTGTTGGGTCCTTTAGGTACTATTGTACCTAAAATAGTAAAATTTTGTTCATCTTACTATTTAAGAACTTATAATCAAGTTTTTTTAAAGAAAGATTTTTTATTTGAAAATTTTCAACAGACTTTCCAAGTGCTTCAAGTACTTCCATTTAAATACTGTTTCCTAGATGAAAATAGTAGGATTTATAATCCCGATTCATGCAGTAACATCATTTGGAATTCATTCCATTCGAATTGGTGTTTTCTCCATCACGATTCTTGTGAAGAGGCATGGACAATAATTAGCCTTGGACAATTCCTTTGTAAAAATGTATGTCTATTGAAATACGGATCACGCATAAAAAAATCTGGTCAAATTTTCATTGTTCATGTTGACTCTTTAGTTATAAGATCAGCTAAGCCCTATTTGGTCACTCCAGGAGCAACCGTACATGGCCATTATGGGGAAACCTTTTCTGAAGGAAATATATTAATTACATTTATATATGAAAAATCGAGATCTGGTGACATAACGCAAGGTCTTCCAAAAGTGGAACAAATCTTAGAAGTTCGTTCGATTGATTCAATATCGATGAACCTCGAAAGAAGAGTTGAAGGTTGGGACGAACGTATCCGAAGAATTCTTGGGATCCCCTGGGGATTCTTGATTGGAGCTGAATTAACCATAGCCCAAAGTCGTATCTCTTTGGTTAATAAGATCCAAAAGGTTTATCGATCCCAGGGGGTACAGATCCATAATAGACATATAGAGATTATTGTACGTCAAGTAACATCAAGAGTTTTGGTTTCAGAAGATGGAATGTCTAATGTTTTTTTACCCGGGGAACTTATTGGATTGTTGCGAGCAGAGCGAGCAGGGCGCGTTTTGGACGAAGCGATCTTTTATCGGGCAATCTTATTGGGAATAACGAAGTCATCTCTGAATACTCAAAGTTTCATATCCGAAGCGAGTTTTCAAGAAACTTCTCGAGTTTTAGCAAAAGCTGCTCTACGAGGTCGTATTGATTGGTTGAAAGGCCTGAAAGAGAACGTTGTTTTGGGGGGGATTATACCAGTTGGTACCGGATTCAAAAAATTAGTACATCGTTCAAAGCAAGACAAAAACATTCATTTGAAAATAAAAAGGAAGAATCTATTTGAGTTGGAAATGAGAGATATTTTGTTACACCATAGAGAATTATTTTGTTCTTATTCCCCAAACACTTTCCATGAGACATCAGACCAATCATTTACGTAATTTAATTTACTAATTCCTAAAAATAGGTTCATTCTTTTTACTTTCACTCTCTGGTCCAATTATGGATTTTGTAATCAATGAAATCAAAAATAAAGAATGAAATTCATGGTTTGGGTCGTAGATCAAAGGTCAATCCTGGTAGAAGGTTCCGTTGGAACAATTATTTATTTCACAAGGTAATGAATCTCTTTGAAAAAAAATAAAAAGAGAAAGTGTGGGAAAATGGGAAGACGATATTGGAACATCAATTTGGAAGAAATGATGGAAGCAGGAGTTCATTTTGGTCATGGTACTAATAAATGGAATCCTAGAATGGCTCCTTACATCTCTGCAAAGCGTAAAGGTATTCATATTACAAATCTTACTATAACCGCTCGTTTTTTATCAGAAGCCTGCGATTTAGTTTTTGATGCAGCAAGTAGGGGAAAAAAATTCTTAATCGTTGGCACCAAAAAGAAAGCAGCGGATTTAGTAGCATCAGCAGCAATAAGGGCTCGATGCCATTATGTTAATAAAAAATGGCTTGGTGGTATGTTAACAAATTGGTCTACTACAGAAACAAGACTTCAGAAATTCAGGGACTTAAGAGCAGAACAAAAGATGGGGAAACTCAATCGTCTTCCCAAAGGAGATGCAGCAATGTTGAAGAGAAAGTTATCTACCTTGCAAACATATCTGGGTGGGATCAAATATATGACGGGATTACCCGATATTGTAATTATCGTTGATCAGCAAGAAGAATATACGGTTCTTCGAGAATGTGTTATTTTGGGTATTCCGACGATTTGTTTAATCGATACAAATTGTGACCCAGATCTTGCAGATATTTCTATTCCGGCCAACGATGATGCTATAGCTTCGATTCGATTGATTCTTACAAAATTAGTATCTGCAATTTGTGAGGGCCATTCTAGTTATATAAAAAATGGTTGAATATCTTATCATTACTCTTATCATTAAGAAGAATAAAGAAGAAGATTAGTTTGTTTTTGCTGAATTCTCTTTGATTCTTGCTATTTTGGTTTGCATCTTTTGGAGTTTGAACTATGTTTTGAATATTGAAGAATATTTAAAAGATAAAATGATTGGTATTTTTTTTATGTGATTTCTTGGTATCCGAAATATAAGATTCATAACTTAAATTCATGAATGAACATAGATGAATTGAGAAAGAGATGGTTGAATCAAAATAATTACTTTTTTGAAGTTTGATTTCTGTTAGAGGACAATATGAATTTTATATTATGTTCCATTAAAACACTCAAAGGATTATACGATATATCAGGTGTAGAAGTAGGCCAACATTTATATTGGCAAATAGGAGGTTTACAAATTCATGCCCAAGTACTTATCACTTCTTGGGTTGTAATTGCTATCTTATTAGGTTCAGTCATCATAGCTGTTCGAAATCCACAAACCATTCCGACCGACGGTCAGAATTTCTTCGAATATGTACTTGAATTTATTCAAGACTTGAGCAAAACTCAGATTGGAGAGGAGTATGGTCCTTGGGTTCCTTTTATAGGAACGATGTTCCTATTTATTTTTGTTTCTAACTGGTCAGGTGCTCTTTTACCTTGGAAAATCATAAAGTTACCTCATGGGGAGTTAGCTGCGCCCACGAATGATATAAATACTACTGTTGCTTTAGCTTTACCCACGTCAGTGGCATATTTCTATGCGGGTCTTAGCAAAAAAGGATTGGGATATTTTGGGAAATACATTCAACCAACTCCAATACTTTTACCAATTAATATTCTAGAAGATTTCACAAAACCTTTATCTCTTAGTTTTCGACTTTTCGGGAATATATTGGCTGATGAATTAGTGGTTGTTGTTCTTGTTTCTTTAGTGCCTTCAGTAGTTCCTATACCTGTCATGTTTCTTGGATTATTTACAAGCGGTATTCAAGCTCTTATTTTTGCAACTTTGGCTGCGGCTTATATAGGTGAATCCATGGAAGGTCATCATTGACTAACTTTCGAAATAGTTTTTTTTTTTTTGAAGCTTATCCCAATTCAAGGGGGGGTTCAATATAATCCACTAGGTTGGAGAATAAAATGCAAATAGCTACATGTATGTATATATGAAGAAAGATAGATGAAATTTGGAAGAGAAAGAAGGGTCGGGACTCCTACTACGTATATGTATATGTAATGCCTATGAGTATAAATTCTTATGTATGTTTCGAAGAATGGTTCCAGAATACGATTTAATAGAATAAAAAGTGCAGGTGATTTACGTTATGGAAGAATAAAAGTATATGTTATTTACTAGTTAGATAGTAATTACCCCTATCTCTTTTTTTTTAGTCCACTGCATTTAGATGAATTTCCATATCAGTCCTTTTTCTATTTTGTCTGTGATTGTGAATTGAATGAAAAATGAAAGAGAAAGAATAGAATAGTTTCTAAACAAGGAAACGCAATGACTAAAACTGTATACATATTAGATAAGGTAGAAAGTAAAAACGGTATATCGAAGTAGTTCTGACAATTCAGTAATATTCTGAATTCCATTTGGAGCTTTTAGTTACTTCGACCCGATAGATTTTGGTGATAAAGATCAAAAAATAAAAAATAAGTGTAGTAAATAGTAAAAGTAGAAGTAGAAAAATAAGTAGATTAAGTACTAATTCATTGGTTGGTTGTATCATTAACCATTTCTTTTTTTGGTGCAAGGAACTTACCATGAATCCACTTATTTCTGCTGCTTCCGTTATTGCTGCTGGATTGGCTGTAGGGCTTGCTTCTATCGGACCTGGGGTCGGTCAAGGTACTGCTGCGGGCCAAGCCGTAGAAGGTATTGCGAGACAACCAGAAGCAGAGGGTAAAATACGAGGTACTTTATTACTTAGTCTGGCTTTTATGGAAGCTTTAACAATTTATGGACTGGTCGTGGCATTAGCTCTTTTATTTGCAAATCCTTTTGTTTAATGTTTCATTTTTCATCGTAGAATAAAAACATAACCATAAATAATAAATTTGAGAATAATAAGCGGAGTGATACAAAAAGAACTCTGTTCTTTGTTAGTCCTATCTATAAGGGGAGAGCTTATGAAAAATATAACCGATTCTTTTGTTTCCGTGGAGCACTGGCCCTCCGCTGGGAGTTTCGAGCTTAATACCGATATTTTAGCAACAAATCCAATAAATCTAAGCGTAGTGCTGGGTGTATTGATTTTTTTTGGAAAGGGAGTGTGTGCGAGTTGTGTATTTCAAGAATAGGTTGGATTTCACCGGCTGCACTTTCTTTATATTTATGTATTCTTTTTTATAGCAGAAATAGGAACAAAGGGTGCATAATCTCGACGAATTACTTCGGAATTGGATTTCATTCAGAGATCATATGTAAGAACCATAGCATTTCGTGACTAATTGATAAATGAACTTTGATTCTCTTCTCTATCAACCAATAATGTTGAGGTCTTTTACATGGTTAAAGATAAATTGTTTGAAGTCCAGGCACAGCATAGTATGGTACTCTTTCTACCGCTACGTTAGTAACAAAAAGGTTTAAAGATGATAAAAAAGGAATAATTGGGAATTTATCCGATGTAGAACACTCATATGGATAAAATTATTTGAACCATTAACTGGAAAGATGGGTATCTCCCCCCCTTTTTTTATCCACTGCCGAATCGACGACCTATGTATTCTATTTGTATAAAAAAGAGAATTTTTTGGATAAAAAAATTGAAATCTCATTCTAATAATAATGATAATGAAGTAATGAAGTTCCAAATTCTATTCAATTATATATTATCTATTATAATTTTGATCTAATTTATCATAGCATATAAAGAAGAAAGAATAGAATTATTTTTTCTTTAAAATCTTTTTTTTTCTTTTTGGAAATAAGTTGTAAATAAAGAACAAATAAAGAAACAACTTTGCTGACAATTTTTTATTTTTTGTCTGGTCTGAAGAGTCCTCCTAAGATTCTGATGTTAGATCAGTTTCAATATACGAACAGAAAAGAGAGGATAGGCTCATTCCGTTCAAAGATATGGGGAATGCCCATCAATCAAAGAAAAGATAAAAGAAACAATTGAGCGTGAGAGCCAAATGAATCGAAAGATTCATGTTTGGTTCGGGAAGAGATATGATAGTTGTGAAATGAATGGAAAGATAATCTACTTTCATTAAATGATTTATTAGATAAGCGAAAACAGAGGATCTTGAGTACTATTCGAAATTCAGAAGAATTACGTAAAAGAGCCATTGAACAGCTCGAAAGAGCTCGGGTTAGATTACGGAAAGTGGAAATCGAAGCAGATGAGTATCGAACGAATGGATACTCCGAGATAGAACGAGAAAAAGTAAATTTGATTAATGCTACTTGCAATAGTTTGG